GGCATAGGTCAGCTAAACGGTATTCCTATAGCAATTGGGGTTATGGATTTTCAGTTTATGGGGGGTAGTATGGGATCCGTAGTCGGCGAGAAAATCACCCGTTTGATCGAGTATGCTACTAATCGATCTTTACCTGTCATTATTGTGTGTGCTTCTGGGGGAGCACGCATGCAAGAAGGAAGTTTAAGCTTGATGCAAATGGCTAAAATCTCTTCCGCTTTATATAATTATCAATCAAATAAAAAGTCCTTATATGTTTCAATTCTTACATCTCCTACAACCGGTGGAGTAACAGCCAGTTTTGGTATGTTGGGGGATGTCATTATTGCTGAACCAAATGCCTGCATTGCATTTGCGGGTAAAAGAGTAATTGAACAAACATTGAAAAAAAAAGTACCCGACGGTTCACAAGCGGCTGAGTATTCATTCCATAAGGGCTTATTCGACCCAATCGTACCACGTAATCCTTTAAAGGGTGTTCTGAGTGAGTTATTTCAGCTCCACGGTTTCTTTCCTCTGAATCAAAATTTAAGAAATTAAAGTATAGCACTCGATTCAATTATTTGTAGCGAACGAGTATTTCTATTTAGTTCATCGTGATCAAAAAAATTTAAGTTATACTTGTATTGTAGTAAGAGTCAGAAGTTTCGGATAATTATTTTTTATTTTATCTTTTCCTTCAGATCTATTTTTTATCTTACCCCTATTCATGATTAGTAATCAGAAACCCTTTATCAATCAATAGGATAAAAAAAAAAAAGAAAAGAGTGAGTTTCTCCTTCCGAAGAATTGGGTAAAGGAAAGAGATTAATTATTAATTTAATTTTAATTTTTAATATAGACAATACAATAATATCAATAATATATATATATATATATATATATATATATCTTAATTTATATTATTTTATATTATATAATTTCTTTCTTGTACTTATACTTATATACTTATACTTATATAATATATATAATTATAATATATATAATATAATATAATATATAATATAATTTCTTATACTTATATAATTATATAATTATATTATACTTATATAATTATAATTATATATAATTATAATATAATTATTATAATTATAATTATACTTATATAATTATAATTAATTTAGAAGACATATATGGTATGGAAGACATATAGAAAGAAGTGATTTCTATATCTATCAAGAACCCCCGCTTTTTATTTTTTTATTATAGAATCGAGTCGCCGTTTTTTTTTTTGTTGGATCGGATTATAGTGAAAGTCGTGAACTCATAATAAATAATAAACTTTTTAATCAAAAAATCCCTTATTAGAAAAATAGAAAGAAGAAAGGATGGGGGAAGAAGAATAATAAAATTTCTTATCTTAAAGTGAATTATCATACATATTTATGTAGAAAGATGAATAGGTACACTTAATTCAATTCTACATTCCTTGCGCTTATTAACGACTTAATATTATTTATAATAATAATAGATATACTTAATTTATCATAAGATATTTTTATAATAGGTACAAATATTAAATTGGGACATCCATTCTATGACAGATTTCAACTTACCCTCCATTTTTGTGCCTTTAGTGGGCCTAGTATTTCCGGCAATGGCAATGGCTTCTTTATTTCTTCATGTCCAAAAAAATAAGATTGTCTAAATTCGATGGGACCAAATCTCATCAATTTATTTAAACACTAGATCATAATACAGATATTTAGTTAGTGTAATATGATACGATATGTGGCTCTTTCCGAACACAAATGAAAGACGGATATGCATACGGATACATAATATCCACATAAATGCATGCATATTATATGCAAGTACAACTGGTTAAAAATATATCGGCGAATACTTTATTTTATTATTTTATTAAATTTTATTAAATAGAAAGTCAATGTATCTAACCAATTACTCCTAATAGTTCCCATCAAAATAGTGCTAGTTGATGAGAGTTACTTCGGGGTCAAGAAAAGTAAAGTCAAATTCATTTGGGTTATTCTCTCAATTCCAATCGAATACAACAAGATCTAGTATAGTATAAGTATAGTATGAACTGGCGATCAGAACATATATGGATAGAACTTATAACGGGGTCTCGAAAAACAAGTAATTTTTGTTGGGCCTGTATCCTTTTTTTAGGTTCATTAGGGTTCTTAGTAGTTGGAACTTCCAGTTATCTTGGTAGAAATCTTATATCCGTATTTCCATCTCAGCAAATCATTTTTTTTCCACAAGGGATCGTGATGTCTTTCTACGGGATCGCGGGTCTATTCATTAGTTCCTATTTGTGGTGTACAATTGCGTGGAATGTAGGTAGTGGTTATGACCAATTTGATAGAAAAAAAGGAATAGTTTGTATTTTTCGTTGGGGATTTCCTGGAATAAATCGTCGTATTTTCCTTCGTTTCCTTATGAGAGATATCCAATCCATCAGAATAGAGATTAAAGAGGGTCTTTATCCTCGTCGTGTCCTTTATATGAAAATCAGGGGCCAAGGAGCCCTTCCCTTGACTGGCACTGATGAGAATCTTACTCCACGAGAAATTGAACAAAAAGCTGCCGAATTAGCCTATTTCTTGCGGGTACCAATTGAAGTATTTTGAAATGAACTGAAGAATTAATGTTTTCTCAGATTAATGTTTCCTCAGTATGAGGGAAGTAACTTGATAATTCCATTTTTAATACAATTGAAGTTTATTCAGAAAGTTCATTCGAGCAAAACAAAACATATTAGGATTTGATTTCCCACACTTCCGTTGGCGGGACAATTCACATAGAAGAAAACAAAAGCGGGAGCGCGTATACGGAACAACTAAACTATAATAAAAAGCAACTTTTTGTATACCAAAAACAATTTTTTTGTATGTGTATCGGGCCCAATTTATACTAGTAAAAAGTCTAATAAGTATGCATTCATCAAACATATCCGAACAGTTATTTCGTAATCGTAATACAGAATTCATCTTTTTATAACCAAGATGAATTGATATGTTACGTTATTCCTAAACTGTGGTTAGGCGGTGAAACATTTCGAAATAATTAATTGATCCTGGAGGCTTTTTTCGTCTCGAAATTCGAATAATATTCCTTACTTCAAGCAGGTTTTCGAGTATTCATCGACAGACAGGAATGGGAATAGATCCATAGGTTTGATACCTTGTTATAGTTATAGAATTCGTGTTCAGAGAAATGGAAATATCAGTATAGAATCGACGAATGGAGCAGATTCATTAACAATTCATTAAAAAAAAAAAAAAATGAAAAAAAGGAAAGCGTTGACCTCCCTCCCATATCTTGTATTTATAGTATTTTTGCCTTGGTGGGTCTCTCTCTCATTTAAGAAAAGTTTGGAACCTTGGGTTATTAATTGGTGGAATACCCGGCAATCCGAAACTTTCTTGAATGATATTCAAGAGAAAAACGTTCTAGAAAGATTCATAGAATTAGAAGAACTATTCCTGTTGGACGAAATGATAAAGGAATACCCGGAAACACATATACAAAAACCTCGTATAGGAATACACAAGGAAACGATACAATTAGTCAAAACACAGAAAGAGTATCATTTCCATATCATTTTTCATTTCTCGACAAATATAATATGTTTCGCTATTCTAAGTGGTTATTTTATTCTGGGTAATGAAGAACTTGTCATTCTTAATTCTTGGGTTCAAGAATTACTCTATAACTTGAGTGACACAATAAAAGCTTTTTCGATTCTTTTAGTTACTGATTTATGGATCGGATTTCATTCGACCCATGGTTGGGAACTTATGATTGGTTCGGTCTACAATGATTTTGGATTGGCTCATAATGATCAAATTATATCCGGTCTTGTTTCCACTTTTCCAGTTATTCTAGATACAATTGTGAAATATTGGATCTTCCATTATTTAAATCGTGTATCTCCTTCACTTGTAGTCATTTATCATTCAATGAACGAATGAAGAACTCATTTGATCCCCTGATAGCAATCAAATAAGAATGTTTCTTCGCGTATAAAGAATAAACAAAGTATTTTCAATCTTACTTATTCTTTAGACTTCTACCTGTTCAGGATATTCGTCCTATATTTCAGTACAATGGCAGACTCGTGGATAGGGAACTATACTAGCTAGCTACCTTTCTAATTTATTGTAGAAATTCCGTGATCAATGATTGGACCATGCAAAATAGAAATATTTTTTCTTGGGTAAAGGAACAGATGACTCGATCCATTTCTGTATCGATCATGATATATGTAATAACTCGGGCATCTATTTCAAATGCATATCCCATTTTTGCGCAGCAGGGTTATGAAAATCCGCGGGAAGCAACTGGCCGAATTGTATGTGCCAATTGCCATTTAGCTAATAAGCCCGTGGATATTGAAGTTCCGCAAGCTGTGCTTCCTGATACTGTCTTTGAAGCAGTTGTGCGAATCCCTTATGATACGCAACTGAAACAAGTTCTTGCTAATGGGAAAAGGGGGGCTTTGAATGTAGGGGCTGTTCTTCTTTTACCCGAGGGATTCGAATTAGCCCCCCCGGATCGCATTTCTCCTGAGGTGAAAGAAAAGATGGGAAATCTATCCTTTCAGAGTTATCGTCCAAATAAAAGAAATATTCTTGTGATAGGTCCTGTTCCCGGTCAGAAATATAGTGAAATTGTCTTTCCTATTCTTTCCCCCGATCCTGCTACGAGGAAAGACGTTCACTTCTTAAAATATCCAATATATGTGGGTGGGAATAGAGGAAGGGGTCAGATTTACCCTGATGGGAGCAAGAGTAACAATACAGTCTATAATGCTACATCGGCAGGAATAGTAAGCAAAATAGTACGTAAAGAAAAGGGGGGATATGAAATAACCATAGTTGATGCACCGGATGGACATAAAGTGGTTGATATTATACCTCCAGGACCAGAACTTCTTGTTTCAGAGGGTGAATCCATCAAGCTTGATCAACCATTAACAAGCAATCCTAATGTGGGGGGGTTTGGTCAGGGAGATGCAGAAATAGTGCTTC